ATTGGGGGGTGGGTAATACAGAGGTGAACATGGTTTTTGGGGGTTCCCCGACGAATCTAGGGACATAGCTGTCTAAGGAAAATTGAATCATTAAAGTAGCAGCGTTCGATTAGTAGGGGTCAAGGGTTATATATAATATGTCAAGTATTGTTCTACTTGATAGAAGTTAAGCTCAGAAATGTGCTTTGTGCTATCCTTGTTTTTGGGGTTTGGCAAGGTCAATGGTATACTGTGCAGGAGTTTAACGGGGGGTAGGGGGGTTTGTTGACTCAAAAAGAACAAGTGCTTACTTAGTTGTGCGCGTGCGCGTGTACGTGTACGTGTACGTATGCGTATGCGTATGCGTATGCGTATGCGTATGCGTGTACGTGTACGGGTACGTGTACGTGTACGGGTACGTGTACGTGTACGTGTACGGGTACGTGTACGTGTACGTGTACGGGTACGGGTACGGGTACGGGTACGGGTAAGGGTTTATCCTCTATGTCCTTGAACCATGGATCCTATAACCCCTGTTTAGGGATTGGGCGAGAAGAACAAGAATTATGTAAAATCTACCATGAATATGTCCTTGCATCATTGACTACATGTCCCGGCTCACCATTATGGTGGGAGGGGAGGTACATTAAGAAGTCCAGCTGGACCTTATGCTCCTGACCCCTGGCCTCTACGGCCGTAGTTGAGTCCAAGCATCCCCCGAAAAAAATCCTACCTAAGGCATGAAACCACAGTTATGCCGCGGCATGGGCTGATTAGTCATTAATCCATCGTGATGTCTTATTTAAGGGGAACGTGTGGGCGATTATTAGGGTACATGGCCCTGAAGCAAGAACCAGATGCCGTTTACGACCCAAGTTAGAAACCCCCAAGTTAAATGGGCCTGGGACAAGAAGAGGGACACTTATCGGGCGGGTTGCTGGTTTCACGGAGGTAGACAAACTAAGGGACACCACAGACCGGGACAATAGGCGTATCCCTGAGATCTGGGATGGGAGTACTCATAGATGGTGTATGCACGATCACTAAATTGTATGTACTTATATCATTAAATTATTGTCCTATGTAATTAAAATGGTAATGATTCAATGTTATGTCATAAATCATTAAATTTATTTACCTGCTTAATATATCATGAGGTACATAATATAATGTAATATTATACATAGTATGTACTTATATAATGTATGGGGTACATAACGTAATGCACGAAGTACATAGGCCTTTGGGATAGTCAAGGAGTAGTTTAAATAGAATATCAGCTTTGGGTGTTGAAGGTGGGGCTAGAGCCTTCTCCTTGAATATTGGGTCTATGGGGAGTTTCACTCCCTTTTCTGGTTTACAAGACCAGTGTAATTAATATACTACATGGACTCTTCATTTTAATAAGTGATTTTCTATAATGCTAGTTAGGGGTATAAGGACAAGGATTATTAGGAAGTATAGGACGGACGCCATTTGGCCAATAAGAATATATGGATGTTCAACTGGTTGTCCTCCAATTCATGTTAGTGCAAGCAGGTCTGCTACTAGGAGTCAAAATAGGCATTGGCTTATTGGACGGAATATCATGCTTCGTTGTTTAGAGGTGTGAAGTATTGGAACGATTGCTAGGATTAGGATAGATAATACTAGGGCTAATACGCCTCCTAGTTTATTTGGGATGGAACGTAGAATTGCGTAGGCAAATAGAAAGTATCATTCGGGTTTAATGTGTGGAGGGGTGTTAAGGGGGTTGGCTGGGATGTAGTTATCTGGATCGCCCAGTAGGTCTGGTGAGAATAAAACTAGTAGGGATAGGACAGTTAGTATAATTAGAAATCCTAAGATATCTTTGATTGTATAATATGGGTGGAAGGGGATTATATCTGGGTTGGAAGGGATGCCTGTTGGGTTGTTGGATCCGGTTTCGTGCAGGAAGAGGAGATGAACTATGACTAATGCTGAGATGATGAAGGGAAGTAGGAAGTGAAAGGCGAAGAATCGGGTAAGGGTGGCTTTATCTACGGAGAAGCCTCCTCAGATTCATTGTACTAGTTCTGTTCCGATGTAGGGGATGGCGGAGAGTAGGTTAGTGATAACTGTTGCTCCTCAAAAAGATATTTGTCCTCATGGTAGGACGTAGCCTATGAATGCTGTGGCTATAACAGCGAATAGGAGTAAGATTCCGATGTTTCATGTCTCTAGGTAAGTGTAGGACCCGTAGTATAGGCCTCGGCCTACGTGAAGGTAAAGGCAAATGAAGAATATTGATGCTCCGTTAGCATGTAGATAACGGAGGATTCATCCATAATTAACGTCTCGACAAATGTGAGTAACAGAGTTGAATGCAGTTGCTGTGTCAGAAGTGTAATGTATGGCTAGAAATAATCCTGTTAGGATTTGTACAACTAGGCAGACCCCTAGAAGGGACCCAAAGTTTCACCATGAAGATAGGCTTGAGGGTGTTGGTAGATCTACAAATGAGGTGCTGACAATTTTTAAAAGGGGGTGGGTTTTTCGAATGTTGGTCATTATTGTTCTTGTAGTTGAAATACAACGGTGGTTTTTCATGCCATTAGTCATGGTTATGTCCATGTGAGAATAATGATAATATATATTGTGTTAGGTTTAAGTGTGGTGTTTGTAATTGGTTTTGTTGGTTTTTCTTCTAAGCCTTCTCCTATTTATGGGGGTTTAGGGTTGATTGTCAGTGGAGGTGTTGGATGTGGGATTATTACGAGTTTCAGTGGTTCTTTTTTAGGTTTAATAGTGTTTTTGATTTATTTGGGGGGTATATTGGTTGTATTTGGGTATACTACGGCTATAGCTACTGAACAGTATCCTGAAGTGTGGGTTTCTAATAAGGTTGTATTAGGGGGATTTGTTGTGGGTGTAATAATGGAGGGGATTTTGGTTTTTTCTGTAGGTAAAGGAATAGAGTTAGGGCTTGTCTTTGGATTTAGTGGGTTAGGCGATTGAGCTGTTTGTGAGGAAAAGGGTGTGGAGTTAATTAGTAATGAGGTAGTGGGGGTGGCGGGATTATATAGTTATGGGGTGTGACTTGTGATGCTTGCTGGGTGATCTTTATTTGTGGCCGTGCTGGTAGTAATAGAGATTACGCGTGGAAATTAATTATTAGGAAAGCTAGCATAAGTGTAACTAGGAAGGATATGAAGTAGAGTTTAATTATACCTTTTTGGGTAGAGACTAGGGTAGAAGTTTTTAGTTGGAGGGATGAGATAGTTTTGGGTAGTGCTATTTCTAGCCAAGTGAGGTCTAGTAAAAGGGAGGCGGATTTTTGGCTCGCTGTTAGGTTAGTTATGGGTAGGAGGCGGTGCATGATAATTGGGAAATAGCCTAGGAGGGTGGAGAATTTAAGTGTATGAGTGGGGGGTTTAAATTTTAAGTTAAGGGCTGCTATGTTTAGTTCTAAGGCTAGAGTGAATCCAGTTAAGGTTATAAGTAATGCTGTAAGTTTAATGTGGGAGGGCATGGTTAGTGAGGGAATTGTTGTAGGAGGAATATTAGTAGAGATTAGGAATCCGGCAAAGATGCTTCCTATGAGTAAGCGTATGATGGCATTTGTTAGGAGGGGGTTATTTTCGTTAATTAGGATTAGGGTTGGTAAGCGGGGTTTATCTAGTAGGGCAAAGAAAATAATTCGGGTGCTGTAGACGGCTGTTAGGGTGGTAGCAACTAAGGTAAGGAGTAGGGCTCAGGCGTTGGTGTGGGATGTACTAATGGCTTCGATGATGGGATCTTTAGAGTAAAATCCAGTTAAGAAAGGTATACCTGTTAGGGCTAGGCTGCCTACTGTTATTGCTGTGGTAGTGAAGGGTATAGTTTTGAATAGTCCTCCTATTTTTCGAATGTCTTGCTCATCATTGAGGCTATGGATAATTGAGCCGGAGCATATAAATAATATAGCCTTAAAGAAAGCATGTGTACAGATGTGTAGGAACGCTAGGTGTGGTTGATTAATGCCAATAGTAACTATTATCAAGCCTAGTTGGCTTGAGGTTGAGAATGCTACAATTTTTTTAATATCATTTTGGGTTAGCGCACATATTGCTGTAAATAATGTTGTAATAGCTCCTAGACATAAGGTGACGGTTTGGATTGTATTATTGTTCTCTATTAAAGGGTAGAATCGGATTAGTAGGAAGATACCTGCTACGACTATTGTACTTGAGTGCAGTAGGGCTGATACAGGTGTTGGGCCTTCTATGGCGGAGGGTAGTCATGGATGTAAGCCGAATTGTGCTGATTTTCCAGCTGCTGCTAGAAGTAGACCTGCTAGGGGGAGGAGAGGGGTGTTCTGGTTGAGTATAAAGATTTGTTGGAGTTCTCATGTGTTGGAGTTAAATAGAAATCATGCTATAGATAAGATAAATCCAACATCCCCAATGCGGTTATATAGAATAGCTTGTAAGGCTGCAGTGTTAGCGTCTGCTCGACCATATCATCAGCCAATTAATAGAAATGATATAATTCCTACTCCTTCCCAGCCAATGAAGAGTTGAAATAGGTTATTAGCTGTAACTAGGATAAGTATTGTGATTAGGAATATCAATAAGTACTTGAAGAAGCGATTGACATTAGGGTCTGAGTGTATGTATCATATTGAGAATTCCAAGATAGATCAGGTGACAAATAGTGCTACTGGTATAAACAGTATAGAGAAGAAATCTAGTTTAAAGCTTAGGGATAATTTTAGAGTCTGGATAGTGGTTCAATGTCAGTTGGAGATTATTGTTTCTTGCCCGGAATAAATGAATAAGATTGTAGGAATTATAATAATTATGAAGGAGTAGGAGACTATTGTTTTTACATAGTTGGGATAGCTAGGGTGATTGTGGGAGTTTAATATAGTTGATAGAATAGGTAAAATTAGGATTAGTAGTGATATTAATATTATAGAGGAGAATAAATTTATTACTTTTATTTGGAGTTGCACCAATTTTTTGGTTCCTAAGACCAACGGATAACTACTATCCTTTAAAAGTGTGCTTTAAAAGTGTGAAAAAGCCACGCTGTTAGGCGCGGGGACATAGAGTTAGCAGTTCTTGTATACTTTTTCGGTAAATAAGAAAATTTAGTTTCTATTATTAGATTCACAATCTAATGTTTTTGTTAAACTATATTTACAGTAAGGATTACCTAGAATAATTTTTGGGTTAAGGGTTAATAGTAATAGGGGGAGAATATGTATGGCCATAAGGGTGTTTTCTCGTGTGTAGGATGGTTTAATGTTGTTGATATGGTGTGTGTGCTTACCTCGTTGAGTTGTGATGAGTATATATATAGAGTATAAGCCTGTGATAATAATGTTAAGTCCTAGAATAAGGATGGTTAGGTTGGATCAAGAGAATATTGATATAGCCACAAAGAGTTCTCCAATGAGGTTAATGGTTGGTGGGAGGGCTAGGTTAGTAAGGCTCGCCAGGAGTCATCAGGTAGCTATAAGGGGTAGTAAGGTTTGCAGGCCTCGGGTCAATATTATTGTTCGACTGTGTACTCGTTCATAGTTTGAGTTAGCTAAACAAAATAGTATAGATGATGTTAGTCCGTGGGCGATCATTAATGCTGTAGCTCCTGTGAAGCTTCATGGAGTTTGGATTAGGATGGCTACGATGACAAGGGCTATATGGCTGACTGAGGAATATGCGATAAGGGACTTGAGGTCTGTTTGACGTAAGCAGATGGAGCTAGTTATGATTATTCCTCATAGAGAGAGCATTATGAAGGGGTAGTAGGTGGGTTCAGTCAATGGGTTGAGCAAAATTGTGATGCGTAATATACCATATCCTCCTAGTTTGAGTAGGATTGCCGCTAGGACTATTGAGCCTGCGATAGGGGCTTCAACATGGGCTTTAGGTAGTCAGAGATGTAAGCCGTATAAGGGTATTTTGACTATGAAAGCTATTATACAGGCTAATCATAGGAGGGTATTGCTTCAGGAAGTTGCTATTGGTGCTGTTCAGTATTGTAACAGCAGGAAATTCAGGGAGCCTGTGGAAGTTTGGATATAGATTAATGCGACTAGGAGGGGAAGAGAGCCAATTAGGGTATAGAATAAGAAGTAAAGTCCGGCGTTTAATCGCTCTGTCTGATTTCCTCATCGTGTAATAATAATTAGGGTTGGGATAAGAGTAGCTTCAAATAGAATGTAAAATATAATTAGTTCTGTGGCGGTGAATGTTATAATTAAGAAAATCTGGAGTAAAATTAATATAGTGATGTATAGTTTTTTTCGGGTTGGAGGTTCATTGGCTAAATGGTGTTGGCTGGCTATAATTATTAAGGGTAGAAGCCATATTGTTAGTATAAGTAGGGGGGTGGATAATGAGTCTGAGAAAAATATAATAGATAGGTTTAGACTGTTATCGGTAGGTTGATTTATAAGGGGGAGTGAGAGGATGCTAATTAGTAGGCTATAAGTTGTGGTGTTAATTCAGATTATTTTGGATTTGGATAGTCATGTAAGTGGAATCAATATAATAGTTGGGATAATAATTTTTAACATTGGAGGAGGTTTAAGTTTTGCACATAATCTGCCCCGTAGGTATTCGATACTATTACTAGAAGGGAGAGACCCAGGGCTGCCTCACATGCTGCGAATACTAAGAGGATAATAGGTAATATGTTCACTGTAGTTAAATTTATAGTGAGGATTGTGATAGTTGTTAATACAAATAGGGATAATATTATGCCTTCTAGGCATAGGAGTGAGGACATTATATGGGATCGATATATTAGTAAGCCCGTCAGGGAGATTGTGAATGCGAAGAATATATTTATGAATGTTAATGTCATCAGATAATTATGATTACTATCATAGTCTAGTGAGTCGAAATCACTTGTTTTGTTTAAACTAATTATCGTTATTCGGTTCACTCTAATCCTTTTTGGGATCATTCGTAGGCTAGGCTAGTAGCTAAAAGTAGAATTAATGCCAGGGCCGTGGGGAGTATAATTTTTAGGTTGTTTGTTTGGGAAGCTCATGGTAAGGGAAGGAGTAATGCAATTTCTAGGTCAAAGAGGAGAAATGTAATGGCTACTAAAAAAAATTTTATGGAGAAGGGAAGACGAGCTGACCCTAGAGGGTCAAAGCCACATTCGTAGGGGCTTGCTTTTTCTGCGTAGGAGTTTATTTGTGGTAATCAAAGTGCAATAATTACTAGGAAGGTAGCTAGTAGAGTATTAGTAAATAGAGTAATGATTATGTTAATTGTTCTTTTCCGAATAGTATCGGAACTAGCTAATTGGAAGTCAGCTGTACTATTTAATACTAAAAGAACAGGATCCTCATCAATAGATTGATACATAGAGGAACAATCATACGACGTCTACAAAATGTCAATATCAGGCAGCAGCTTCAAACCCAAAGTGATGATTTGATGTAAAATGGAATTTTAATTGGCGCAGAAAACATACAATAAGGAAAGTAGAGCCAATAATGACATGTAGGCCATGGAATCCGGTGGCTATAAAAAATGTGGACCCATAAATCCCATCTGAAATTGTGAAGGGTGTTTCGTAATATTCGGATGCTTGCAGGAATGTAAAATATAGGCCTAGGGAGATAGTGATAAGTAGAGATTGGAGTATGTGTTTACGGTTTCCCTCTATTAGGCTATGGTGGGCTCAGGTAATTGATACTCCTGAGGCTAATAATACGGATGTATTAAGTAAGGGGACATCTAATGGGTTAAGTGGAGTAATTCCTGCGGGAGGTCAATATCCTCCTAGTTCTGGAGTAGGGGCAAGGCTGGAGTGATAGAATGCTCAGAAGAATCCTGAGAAAAAGAATACTTCTGAGATGATGAATAAGATCATGCCATATCGAAGTCCTTTTTGGACAGTTGGGGTATGATGTCCTTGGAAAGTGCCTTCTCGAATAATGTCTCGTCATCACTGGTATATAGTTAATGTGTTAGTAAGTAGGCCTAGGAGTAATAGTGTTGTTGAGTTATAGTGGAACCATATAATTAGTCCTGATGTTAATAGTAGGGCCGATAGGGCCCCTGTAAGGGGCCAGGGGCTTGGGTTAACTATGTGGTAAGAGTGTGTTTGGTGGGTCATTAGGCGTTATCATGTAAATATAGGCTTACTAGTAATGTAAATACATAAGCTTGAATTAATGCTACGGCGAATTCCAGAATTGTTAATAGAATTAAGATAATAAATGTGATGAAGGCAGTAGTTATGCTAATATTTATTAAAGCTAGAGTTGCTCCTCCAATAAGATGAATTAATAGGTGTCCAGCGGTAATATTAGCCGTTAGTCGTACAGCTAGGGCTATTGGTTGAATAAATAGGCTGATGGTTTCGATAATTACCAGTATGGGGATTAGAGCAAGGGGGGTACCTTGGGGTAAGAAGTGTGCTAAAGAGGCTTTAGTTTTATGTCGAAACCCTAGGATGACTGTTCCGGCTCATAGGGGGAGGGCTATACCAAGGTTTATTGATAACTGGGTTGTGGGAGTAAAAGAGTGAGGTAACAATCCCAGCAGATTTGTTGAGCCGATAAATAGAATTAAAGATGTTAATATGAGAGCTCAGGTTTGGCCTTTGCGGTTGTGAATAGAGAGTATTTGTTTAGATACTAGATGTACTAGTCATTGTTGGATAGCCACTAGTCGATTATTAGTTAGTCGATTGGTTGCGGGAAATAGGATAGTGGGGAATATAATAATTAAGATAACAATAGGAATTCCTATTATCGTTGGGGTAATGAAAGAGGTGAAAAGATTTTCGTTCATTTTAGTTCTCAAGGAGTTGAGGGCTTATTTATTTTAGTTGTTTTTGGTTCAGGGATTAGGTAGTAATGGTAGCTAGAAATTTTCAATTGGATAATCATGAATAGTGTTAGAATTGTGGAGAGAATTGTAATAAACCATGTTGATGTGTCTAATTGTGGCATATCATTAAGGGGAATTTGGTTTCCCGTTCTTTAACTTAAAAGGTTAATGCTAACTAGCTTCTTAATGAGATTATAATATAGATACAGATCATTTTTCGAAGTATTCTAGGGGTACCACTTCAAGTACAATAGGTATAAAACTATGGTTTGAGCCACAGATTTCGGAGCACTGGCCATAATAAAGACCAGGTCGAATTGATAGAAGGGTTGTTTGGTTTAGCCGACCGGGGATAGCATCTGTCTTTAAGCCTAGGGAGGGGATGGCTCATGAATGAAGAACATCTTCCGATGAGATTAGCATTCGAATTGTTATTTCTACAGGAAGGACCACTCGGTTATCTACTTCTAGCAAACGAAGCTCCCCTGGCTTTAAGTCGGATGTGGGTACTATGTAGGAGTCAAAAGATAAGTCATGGTAGTCCGTGTATTCGTAACTTCAGTATCATTGGTGGCCTATGGTTTTAATGGTTATAGCGGGATTATTAATCTCGTCTATTATATATAGAATGCGTAAGGAAGGCAGGGCAATTGTAATTAGGATAATTGCTGGGAGGATTGTTCAAATTGTTTCTACTTCTTGGGCGTCTATAGTACTTGTATGTGTCAAATTTGTTGTTAATATAGCTGAGATAACATACAATACTAGGGAGCTAATTAGAAACACAATTATAAGGGTGTGGTCATGAAAGTGTAAAAGTTCTTCTATAATTGGCGAGGTTGCGTCTTGAAATCCTAGTTGGAATGGATATGCCATGGAGATATATAGGGGTTTCACCTATAATTTAACTTTGACAAAGTTATGTAAATTTTACTAATATCTCGCTTGTGGAGAAAGTCATAATGGTTATGATGTTGGCTTGAAACCAACTTTAGGGGGTTCGATTCCTTCCTTTCTTATTTAGGGTTTACATAAGTAGGTTCTTCAAATGTATGATAGGGTGGTGGACATCCATGTAGTCATTCCAGGTTGGTAGTAGTTAGTTCAACTAGTTGAACTTCTCGTTTAGCTGCGAAAGCTTCTCATATCATAAATACTATTAGCATTACTGCTGTTAGGGAAATAAATGAGCCTATAGAGGATACCGTGTTTCAGGTTGTGTAGGCATCAGGGTAATCAGAGTAGCGTCGAGGTATACCGGATAAACCGAGGAAGTGCTGAGGAAAAAAGGTTATATTGACGCCTACGAATATAACTAGGAAATGGATTTTTGCTCAAGTTGTATTTAGGGTATAACCTGTGAATAGGGGAAATCAGTGCACAAACCCACCTATAATGGCGAATACTGCTCCCATCGATAATACATAATGAAAGTGGGCTACCACATAATAGGTGTCATGTAGGACAATATCTAGGGATGAATTGGCTAGAACAATGCCCGTAAGCCCCCCAACAGTAAATAAGAAAATGAAGCCTAGAGCTCATAGTATTGCAGGGGTTCATTTGATGTTGCCGCCATGTAATGTGGCTAGCCAGCTGAATACTTTTACTCCAGTGGGAATAGCAATAATTATAGTGGCAGATGTAAAGTATGCTCGGGTATCTACATCCATTCCTACTGTAAATATATGGTGAGCTCATACGATGAAGCCTAGAAATCCAATAGATATTATGGCTCAAACTATACCTATGTAGCCAAATGGTTCTTTTTTACCTGAGTAGTAGGTTACAATATGGGAAATAATCCCGAAACCAGGTAAGATGAGGATATAGACTTCAGGGTGACCAAAAAATCAGAATAGATGTTGATATAGAATAGGATCTCCTCCTCCGGCAGGATCAAAGAATGTAGTGTTAATGTTTCGGTCTGTTAGCAGTATTGTAATGCCCGCTGCTAGTACAGGGAGAGAAAGGAGTAGTAAGACAGCTGTGATTAGGACGGATCAGACGAATAAGGGTGTTTGGTATTGAGAGAGGGCAGGGGGTTTTATATTGATAATAGTGGTAATAAAATTGATAGCTCCTAGGATGGAAGAGACTCCGGCTAAATGAAGGGAAAAAATTGCTAGGTCGACTGAGGCTCCAGCATGGGCCAAGTTACCTGCTAGAGGGGGGTAAACTGTTCAACCTGTGCCTGCCCCAGCTTCAACCATGGAGGAGGCTAACAATAATAAGAAGGATGGTGGTAGGAGTCAGAAACTTATATTATTTATTCGTGGGAAGGCCATGTCCGGGGCTCCAATTATAAGAGGTACTAATCAATTGCCAAAACCTCCAATTATAATAGGTATGACCATAAAGAAAATTATTACGAAAGCATGGGCTGTTACTACTACATTATAAATTTGATCGTCCCCCAAAAGAGCACCGGGCTGACCTAATTCAGCACGAATTAGGAGACTAAGTGCGGTGCCCACTATACCGGCTCAAGCACCAAATAGTAAGTAGAGGGTACCAATGTCTTTGTGGTTTGTTGAGAATAGTCAACGGGTGATGAACATAGGTAATATGGCTGAGTAAGCATTAGACTGTAAATCTAAAGACAGAAGTTGAATCTTCTTGTTACCAAGCCCTGTGGTGTATTTACATATTGAATTGCAAATTCAAAGAAGCAGCTTCAATTCCTGCCGGGGCTTCTCCCGCCTTTTTTTGGGATACGGCGGGAGAAGTAGATTGAAGCCAGTTGTTTAGGGTATTTAGCTGTTAACTAAAATTTCGTGGGTTTGAAGCCTACCAATCTAGGAGGGCTTAGCTTAATTAAAGTGTCTGATTTGCATTCAGTAGATGTAGGATAAATTCCTGTAGTCCTTAGATAAGAGGAAGTTGAGTCAGGAGTTAAACAGTCATTGTTTACTTAGAGCTTTGAAGGCTCTTGGTCTGGGGTTAACCTAAACTCCTAATACAGGGTAATTATAAGGGGAGTAAGGGGGAGGGTTATTGTTGAGATGATAGTCAGGGGAGATACATATGTTATTAGTTTTGTGTTTTCAAGGTGCCATTTAATTTTGGTGTTATTCGTTGTTGGAAATATTGTAAGGGATGTTGTGTAGGTTAGGCGTGTGTAGAAATATAGATTTAGTAATGCTGTAATGGCTATCAGGGTTGGGAGTATAATGCTGTTGTTTTTTGCTAGTTCTTGGATAATTATTCACTTGGGTATAAAACCTGTTAGAGGAGGGAGTCCTCCTAGGGATAATATGATGGTTAAGATGATTACGGTAATTAGTGGTATCTTATTCCATATATGAGAGAGAGAGAGTGTTGTGGTTGTTGTGGATAGGATAAGAAGTACAAATGTAGTAGTTGTTATTAGGATATAAATTGTTAAGTTTAGGATAGTTAGGGTTGGACTGTATGTTAGGATTGCAGTTATCCATCCTATGTGGGCAATAGATGAATAGGCTATAATTTTACGTAATTGAGTTTGGTTCAGGCCTCCTCACCCTCCTACCATAATGGATAGGGTAGATATAGTTAGGAGTAGGTTGGGGTTAATGTTGGGGGAAATGTTGAGTAAAATTGAAAGTGGGGCTAGTTTTTGTCAGGTTAGTAGGAGCAGACCTGATGTTAGGGGTACGCCTTGTGTGACTTCTGGTACTCAAAAGTGGAATGGGGATAGTCCAAGTTTTATAGTGAGGGCTAGAGTGAGAATGGTTGATGCTGTGGTGTCATTTATATTTGTGATATTTCATTGGCCTGAGTGTAGTAGATTAATAATTACGGCTAGTATTAAGAGTATTGATGCAGTAGCCTGTGTTAAGAAATATTTGGTTGCTGCTTCTGTGGAGCGGGGGTGGTGTGTTTTTATGAGTAGAGGAATAACTGCTAGTATGTTTATTTCAAAGCCGATTCATACTGTTAATCAGTGTGAGCTGGTTATTACAATGATAGTCCCTAGGAAAATAGTTGATATAATTATGGGGGAGGCTAAAGGATTTATTAGTATGGGAAGGATATAAACCAACATTTTCGGGGTATGGGCCCGATAGCTTAATTAGCTGACCTTACTAGGATTTGGTGTATTGTGGTAGCACGAAGATTTTTGGATTCTTAGGGTTAGGTTCGATTCCTATAGTCCTAGAAATAAGAGGATTTTAGCCTCTATGATTTACTCTATCAAAGTAACTCTTTTGTCAGACATATTTCTTATGTTTGGGGTGGGATGCCGGCTGTGGTGATTGGTATTGTGACATATAGTATACATAGTGTTAGGGTTAGGGGTAGAAAATTTTTTCATAGCAGGTGCATTAGTTGGTCATAGCGAAATCGAGGATAGGATGCTCGGATTCATAGAAATAATATGGTGAGAAGTAAGGTTTTGGTTGTGAAGTTGATGGAGTAAAGTATAGGTAGGTAAGGGTTATTGTATGCTCCTAGAAATAGAATAGTTGTTAGGGCATTTATTATAATGATGTTAGCATACTCTGCTAAGAAGAATAGGGCAAAAGGCCCTCCAGCGTATTCAACGTTGAAGCCGGATACTAGTTCTGATTCACCTTCGGTTAGGTCGAATGGGGCACGGTTGGTTTCTGCTAAAGTTGAAATAAATCATATTATTGTGAGAGGTCAGGAAGGGAGAATAAGTCATGTAAATTCTTGAGTAATTATTAGGGTATGTAGGGAGTATGAGCCATTTATAAGTAGAACGGATAATAGGATGATTGCTAGTGTTACTTCATATGAGATCGTTTGGGCTACAGCTCGTAAGGCTCCAATTAGGGCATATTTTGAGTTGGAGGCCCAGCCAGACCATAGAATAGCGTATACTGCTAGGCTTGATATTGCTAGTATAAATAGTACGCCTAGATTTATGTTGATTAGTGGAGAGGGTATTGGTAGGGGGACTCATATAGTTAGGGCTAAGGCTAGAGCTAGGATGGGAGCAATAATAAATATGGTGATAGATGAAGTTAATGGGCGTAGGGGTTCTTTGGTAAATAGTTTTACTGCATCAGCAATTGGTTGTAGCAGGCCGTAGGGGCCTACTACGTTGGGTCCTTTGCGTAATTGTATATAGCCTAAGATTTTTCGTTCGATTAGGGTTAGGAAGGCTACAGCTAGAAGGATAGGGATAATTATAGAGATGAGATTAATTAAGAACATTATGTTAAAGAGAGGAGTTGAACCTCTGGTTTATAAAGGTTTAAGTTTTACGCAATTACCGGTCTCTGCCACTTTAACTTAACCCCGGGTCTTGGGGTTTGGATTTATGATAAATCAGATTGAGATTATATCATCTGTTAATTGTTCGAAGGCGCCTGTGGGTTAGGTAGGCCTTGCCTTTCTTGTCCTTTCGTACTGGGAAAGGCATAGAATAGATAGAAACCGACCTGGATTGCTCCGGTCTGAACTCAGATCACGTAGGACTTTAATCGTTGAACAAACGAACCGTTAATAGCTGCTGCACCATTGGGATGTCCTGATCCAACATCGAGGTCGTAAACCCTATTGTCGATAGGGACTCTTAAATAGGATTGCGCTGTTATCCCTAGGGTAACTTGTTTCGTTGATCAAATACGTTTGGGTCAATAAGTGATTTGGTTTTGACTGGTATGTCTAGATTTGAATCACTCGGAGGGGTTTTTATACTCCGAGGTCACCCCAACCTAAATTGCTAGCTTATTTTAGATAATTTTGTTCCTTTTGGTTATTATAAAATCATTTTAGGCTAGCTAATTAAAGCTCCATAGGGTCTTCTCGTCTTATTGGCGCATCCCCGCCTCTTCACGGGGAGGTCAATTTCACTGATTGGGAGCAAGAGACAGTAAAACCCTCGTGTAGCCGTTCATACAAGTCCTTATTTAGAGAACAAGTGATTATGCTACCTTTGCACGGTCAGGATACCGCGGCCGTTGAACATTTAAGTCACTGGGCAGGCAGTGCCTCCAATACTGGATATGCTGGAGGTGATGTTTTTGGTAAACAGGCGGGGTTTGTGTTTGCCGAGTTCCTTTTACTCCTTTTAATCTTTCCTTGAGTGCACTCCTGTGTTGGGTTAACATTTGGTGTGTAAAGATCCTGTTATGAGATTTTCTTTAGTTGTGTTAACTATCAGTGGGCATCCGTTCTGATATACACTTGTGCGGGGAGAAAATGTTTCTTGTTACTCATATTAACATTATTTCTTCTATATTATTATAGAGTGGTCCAGTTTTATGTTAGGAGTTAATAGTAATCTCTGGGATTAAAATGGTGTAATATTGTTGAGCTTGAACGCTTTCTTTACTGATGGCTGCTTTTAGGCCTACTGTGGTGTATCTTGCTGTTTACTCACTAGTCAAGGTTGTATCCTGTATCTAAAAGGCTGTCCCCTTTTAGACTATTACTTAAGCTTACAGTAAAATTATAGGGTTTTTAGGTAGGCTTAGGTCTGAACTAAGATTCTTTTCTGGACAACCAGCTATCACCAGGCTCGATAGGCTTGTCACCTCTATCCATAAGTCTTTTCACTATTTTGCCACATAGATGAGTTTGCTCTGTTGGGGCTGCTCGTGGATAGCTCGTCTGGTTTCGGGGTGGCTAACTTAAGTTCTCTTTGCTAGATTATTTCTGGTTAAATCATTATGCAAAAGGTAGAAGGGGTAATCTTTGCTGTTTATTGCTTTAGGAGTATTCTTTCATTGTTCCCTTACGGTACTTTCTCTATAGCGCCAGGTTAGAATTTCTATCTCCTATACTCTTCAAGGGGTAAATGTTTTGTTTTATAGAATAGTTAGTTGAGGTTATGTTTGGGCTAAATCCGGCTCAAAGTGGTCATTTTATGTGAAATCTTCTAGGTGTAAGCTAGATGCTTTAGGTTTAAGCTACACTTTGAATTGTCCAAGCGCACTTTCCAGTACGCTTACCATGTTACGACTTGTCTCCTCTAGTAAGTAGGGTAAATTTATTTTATGTATAGGGTTACCGTTGGATATTTGAGGAGGGTGACGGGCGGTGTGTGCGTGCTTCATGGCCTTATTCAATTAAGCACTCTATTCTTAATTTACTGCTAAATCCACCTTGGGTCATTGGTTTCACAAGGACTTTCGTGTAAGTGAGTGTTACCTAGTTTAGGAAATGTAGCCCATTTCTTTCCAACTCATAGGCTACACCTTGACCTAACGTTTTTATGTGTTATCGTTGGGCTTACTTTAAGTCCTTTTTAGGGTTTGCTGAAGATGGCGGTATATAGGCTGGATTGGCGAGAGTTGGTGAGGTTTATCGGGGTGTATCGATTATAGAACAGGCTCCTCTAGAGGGATATAAAGCACCGCCAAGTCCTTTGAGTTTTAGGCTTTGGCCTGTAGTACTCTGGCGAAAAATCTTGTTATACTAGATTTTTTTAGTTTAAGGCTAAGCATAGTGGGGTATCTAATCCCAGTTTGGGCCTTAGCTTTCGTGTCTTCAAACATATTAAAGTTACTTTCGTTAGGGGGTTTACAGTAGCTGGAGCTTTTTACAGCTTAGTTACAGTTTAACTTTATTGTTTATGAATTTTTAAACACGTTTTACGCCGTTAGTCCATTAATTAGGGCTAATCGTGTGACCGCGGTGGCTGGCACGAAATTTACCAGCCCTAAATAGCATAACTTAGTCAAACTTTCGTTCATAGCTTAATTTTTGTCACTGCTGTTTCCCGTGGGGGTGTGGCTGAGCAAGGTGTTATGAGCTACATTATAGTGTGCTTGATACCTGCTCCGTTCATATCATAGTTGATGTAAAGGGCATTCTCACTGGGGGGCGGATACTTGCATGTGTAGGTTTGCTAACAACTAATGGAAAGGCTAGGACCAAGCCTTTATGTTTATGGAGTGTGGAAACTCATCTAAGCATTTTCAGTGCTTTGCTTTATTGTTAAGCTACATTAAC